TCATGATCGATACAGAAATGGATCGAGTCATCTGTTCCTTTACCCAAGAAAAAATATTTCTATTTTGCATGGTTCAATCATTGATCCCAGAATTTCTACAATAAATTAGAAAGGTAACTAACTAGTGTAGTTCCCTATCCACGAGTCTGCCATTGTACTGGAATAATTGTACTAGAATATGGGACGAATACCTTGAACAGGTATAAGTATAAATAAAGAATAAGTAAGATTGAAAATACTTTCTTTATTCTTTAAACACGAAGAAACATTCTTATTTGATTGATATCAAGAGATCAAATGAGTTCTTTATTCGTTGATTGAATGATAAATGACTACAAGCGAAGGAGATACACGATTTAAATAATGGAAGATCCAATATTTCACAATTGTATCTAGAATAACTGGAAAAGTGGAAACAAGACCGGATATAATTTTATCGTTATGAGCCAATCCAAAATCGTTGTAGACCGAACCAATCATAAGTTCCCAACCATGGGTTGAATGAAATCCGATCCATAAATCAGTAACTAAAAGAATTGAAAAAGCTTTTATTGTGTCACTCAAGTTATACAGGAATTCCTGAACCCAAGAATTAAGAATAACAAGTTCTTCATTACCCAAAATACAATAACCACTTAGAATAGCGAAACAGATTATATTTGTCGATAAATTAAAAATGATATGGAGATTATACTCATCGTGTGTTTTGACTAATTGTACCGTTTCCTTTCCTATACGAAGCTTTTGTATCTGTATTTCAGGGTATTCCTTTATCATTTCGTCCAAGAGGAATAGTTCTTCTAATTCTATAAATTTTTCTAGAATCCTTTTCTCTTGAATATCATTCAAGAAAGTTTCGGATTGCCGGGTATTCCACCAATTAATAACCCAAGGTTCCAGACTTTTATTAAATGAAAGAGAGACCCACCAGGGCAAAAATACTATGGATACAAGATATGGGAGGGAAGTCAATGATTTTTTTTTCATTTTTTATCTGTAAATTGTTAATGAATCTGCTGCATTCGTGGATTTTATCAGATATTTATCTGAACACAAATTCTATAACTAAGGTATCGTATCGAACCAATGAATCTATTCCCATTTTTGTGTAAAAATTTAGTCCTTGTATTTAGAAAAATTGAGATATCTCTATTGGGTAAATTCCAACTAATTTCATCTCCATTTGTTATTTGGTCCTGTCGATGAATACTCGAAAATCCACTAGAAGTAACGAATATGATTTGGATTTCGAAACAAAAAAATGCCTTCTCGGATCAATTAATTATTTCGAAATGTTTCACCGCCTAACCACAGTCCAGGAATAATGTAACCTATAAATTCGAAATATTGGGTCTAAAAAGATGAATTCTGTATTACGAAATAAATGTTCGAATATGTTTGATGAATGCATACTTAATTAGACTTTTTATTTTTATTAGTATAAATTATATCGAATTTTATTTAGTATAAATTATAAATTGGGGGCTCCCTGCGCATAAAAAAAAGGGTTTTGGTATAGAAAAAATGGATTTTTATTAGAGTTTAGTTGTTCCATATAAAATCTCCCACTTTTGTTTTATTCCATGTGGGTTTACCCGCTAACAGAAAGGAGAAATAAAATCTAATATTAATATGTTTTGATCAAATAAGTCTTTTGAAGAAACTTCAATTGTATTAAAAAGGGAATTAGCAAGTTCCCTCCCTCATACTGAGAAAACATTAATTCTTCATTTCAAAATACTTCGATTGGTACATGCAAGAAATATGCTAATTCGGCAGCTTTTTGTTCAATTTCTCGTGGAGTAAGATTCTCATCAGTGCCAGTCAAGGGAACCGCCCCTTGGCCTCTTATTTCCATATAAAGGACACGACGAGGATAAAGACCCTCTTTAACCTCCATTCTGATGGATTGTATATCTCTCATAAGGAAACGAAGGAAAATGCGACGATTTATTCCAGGAAATCCCCAACGAAAAATACAAACAATTCCTTCTTTTCTATCAAATCGGTCATAACCACTACCTACATTCCACGCAATTGTACACCACAAATAGGAGCTAATAAATAGACCCGCGATCCCATAAAAAGACATTATGATCCCTTGCGGAAAAAAAAATATTTGCTGAGATGGAAATACGGATATAAGATTCCTACCGAGATAACTGGAAGTTCCAACCACTAAGAACCCTAATGAACCTAAAAAAAGGCTACAGGCCAAAAAAAAATTACTTGTTTTTCGAGACCCCGTTATAAGTTCTATCCAGATATGCTCTGATCGCCAGTTCATACTATACTTACTATACTAAGGTTGTATTCGATTGGAATTGAGAGAATAACCCAAATGAATTTGACTTGACTTTTCTTGACCCCCAAGTAACTCTCATCAACTAGCACTATTTTGACGGGAACTATTAGGAGTAATTAGTTAGATAAATTGACTTTATATTTAAAACTATTCGCCGATCCATTTTTAACCAGCTATACCCATATAGAATCCGCATTTATGTAGATATCGTGTATCCGTATGCATATGAGTCTCTCAATTTGTATTCGGAAAGAGCCACATATCGTACCATATTAGACTAAATAAATATTTGTATTATGATCCAGTGTTGAAATAAATTGATGAGATTTGCTCTCATCGAATCTAGACAATCTTATTTTCTTGGACATGAAGAGATAAAGAAGCCATTGCAATTGCCGGAAATACTAGGCCCACTAAAGGCACAAAAATAGAGGGTAGATCTGTCATAGAATGGGTGCCCCAATTTAATATTTGTATTTTAAAGATATCTTATGATAAGTATATCTAATATAAATAATATTAAGTAGTTAATAAGTGCAAGGAATATAGACCTGAATTAAGTGTACCTAATTCATCGTTCTACATAAATATGTATGATAATTCACTTTAATATAAAAAACTTTCTTCCTATTCTTCTTCTTCCATCCTTTTTTATTCTTTCTCTTTCTATTATTATTTTTTTTTTTACTAAGGGTATTAAAGAGTTTATTATGAGTTCGCGACTTTCACTAATCGAATCCAACAAAGCAAACGGTAACTCGATTCTATAATAAAAAATAAAAGTGAGGATTCTTTCACTCCTTTCTATAATATATCATATTTGAATCTTAATATTAATTATAAGATTCAAATATGATATATTATTAATAAGATAATAAGATATATTTATATTATTGTCTCTATTAAAATGAAATTAATACGTTAAGAAGGCCAAATAAAATTTTTTTTTATTAATGTCTTCCCTTCCCCCAATTCCTCGGAAGGAGAAACTTACTCTTTTATCTTTTTTATCCTATTGATTTATAAAGGATTCATGATTAGTAATCAGGAATAGGGATAAGATAAAAATATAGAATATATCGATCTGGAGGAAAAAATAATAATTATCCAAAACTTCCGGCTCTTACTACAAGTGGAACTTATGTCACCAAAGAAAACACCACTCTTCTTAACTTAAGTTTTTTTTACGATGAACTAAATACTCGTTCGCTACAAATAATTGAATTGAATCGAGTGCTATACTTTAATATATTGAATTTTGATTCAGAGGAAAGAAACCGTGGAGCTGAAATAACTCACTCAGAACACCCCTTAAAGGATTACGTGGTACGATTGGGTCGAATAAGCCCTTATGGAATGAATACTCAGCCGCTTGTGAACCATCGGGTACTGTTTTATTCAATGTTTGTTCAATTACTCTTTTACCCGCAAATGCAATGTAGGCATTTGGTTCAGCAATAATGACATCTCCCAACATACCAAAACTGGCTGTTACTCCACCAGTTGTAGGAGATGTAAGGATTGATATATAGAATAACTTTTTATTTGATTGATAATCATATAAAGCAGAAGATATTTTAGCCATTTGCATCAAGCTCAAACTTCCTTCTTGCATGCGTGCTCCCCCAGAAGCACACACAATAATGACAGGTAAAGATCGATTAGTAGCATACTCGATCAAACGGGTGATTTTCTCGCCGACTACGGATCCCATACTACCTCCCATAAACTGAAAATCCATAACCCCAACTGCTATTGGAATACCATTTAGTTGACCTATGCCTGTTTGAACAGCTTCAGTTAAACCTGTTTTTCTTTGATAAGAATCAATACGATCTTTATAAGGTTCTTCCTCTGAATGAAATTCAATAGGGTCCATAGAGACCATCTCTTCATCCATAGGATCCCAAGTGCCCGAATCAATCAAAAGTTCGATTCTATCTGAACTACTCATTTTCAAATGATATCCACACTGTTCACAAATATTCATTTTTGACTTAAAAAATTTTTTATAATTTAATCCATAACAATTTTCGCATTGAACCCATAAATGTTTGTATCTTTGATTTATATCGAAATCATTAGACTCTTCTCTTATATTGAGATCGCTGCCATTATTACTAATTTTTATACTCGAATTCCCACTTTCACTACTTTCAGTATAAATGAAACTATAATTATAATTATAACTGTTACTGTAATAATCGGTATCACCTGAAATAGAACTATTAATACTAACTTCAAAATGAAGATAACTATTAATGCAACTATTAATGTGATTATTCCAACTAGATTGAGTATCATACATGTAATGATAATAGTAGTTCTTGGACCCACTATTCAAATAACTAGAAAAAAAACTTTCTAGTTCACTCATAAACATAAAAGAACTCTCATTGTCAATCTCAAAAATCTGATTTTCAATATCAAAATAGACAGAATAATTGTCACCATTACTATCTCTAACTAAAAAGGTGTCATCAGAGACCAAACTCCAAATATTCCCGATATCAAATAAATAATCAACATTACTGAAAGCATAATTGTCACTATTACTCCAACTAGGAGTGTTTTTCCCCTTATCATTTATAATGGGTTCTTCACTTTCACTGGTATTTCCAATAACATCAGAATTATCCATTGATTTACTTAGCCCACATCTATGTTCTAACTTTTTGTTAAACAACATCGAATT